ATAGTACTGCGATGACTATATTCTACTAATCATAAGGATATTGGAACGATATATTTTTTATTTGGGGCTTGGTCTGCTATAGTGGGTACGGCTCTTAGTGTGTTGATTCGTGTAGAGTTGGGTCAGGGGGGTAGTTTTTTGGGGGATGATCATTTGTATAATGTGGTAGTAACTGCTCATGCTTTGCTTATGATTTTTTTTATAGTAATACCGATTTTAATTGGGGGGTTTGGAAATTGATTAGTTCCCCTAATACTAGGGGCACCAGATATAGCTTTTCCTCGAATAAATAATCTTAGTTTTTGGCTTCTTCCACCCTCTGTATTGCTTTTATTATTGTCTGGGCTTGTAGAGACAGGAGTAGGGGCAGGGTGGACTATTTATCCCCCATTATCTTCGGGTGTTGGGCATTCTGGGGTTTCTATGGATTTTGCTATCTTTTCTTTGCATTTAGCGGGGGCTTCTTCTATTATAGGGGCTATTAATTTTATTTCTACTGTAATTAATATACGGTTAATAGGAGTGAGTATAGATAGGGTAAATCTGTTTGTTTGGTCTGTTTTAATTACGGCTGTTTTGCTTCTATTATCGTTACCTGTGTTAGCAGGTGCTATTACCATATTGTTGACTGACCGTAATTTTAATACAGCTTTTTTTGACCCGGCGGGGGGTGGAGATCCAATTTTGTTTCAACATTTATTTTGGTTTTTTGGGCACCCCGAAGTGTATATTCTGATTCTTCCAGGGTTTGGACTAGTGTCTCATATTGTTAGTTATGGGAGAGGGAAGCGTGAGCCTTTTGGGGCTTTAGGGATAGTGTATGCTATAGCTGGAATTGGGTTGATGGGGTTTGTGGTATGGGCTCATCATATGTTTTCGGTTGGTATGGATGTAGATACTCGTGCCTATTTTACTGCTGCTACTATAATTATTGCGGTTCCCACGGGAATTAAAGTTTTTAGATGGATGGCTACTTTACATGGTTCTTATTTTAAAATAAATGCTAGTATGTTATGGGTTGTTGGATTTATTTACCTTTTTACTTTAGGAGGAATTACGGGAGTAATTTTATCTAATTCGTCTTTAGACATCGTTCTTCATGATACTTACTATGTGGTGGCCCATTTTCATTATGTATTAAGAATGGGGGCTGTGTTTGCTATTTTGGGTGGTGTGGTTTATTGGTTTCCTCTAATTTTAGGGGTAAGCATGAGTGAGCTTAAGCTTAAGCTTCATTTTTGGGTGATGTTTTTAGGGGTTAATATTACGTTTTTCCCCCAACATTTTTTAGGGTTGAGAGGTATACCGCGGCGGTATTCAGACTACCCTGATGCTTTTTTATTGTGGAATATAGTGTCTTCTATAGGGTCTATTATATCGCTTTTGGGTGTGGTTATATTTATTATGGTGTTGTGAGAAGCTATGGTATTAAAGAGTTCTTCTGTGGGCTATAGTGTTTCTTCTTCTTTGGAGTGGCGAGTAGGGGTTCCTCCCTTAGATCATACTTTTAATCAGTTAGCTTTATTATTGAAATAGTGCCAGTATGAGGATTATTATATTTTCAAGAAAGAGTTTCTCCTGTAATGGAACAATTAATCTTTTTTCATGATCATACTATAATGGTTATAGCTGTGGTTATAATTTTAGTAGGATATATGCTGTTTAATTTTATGGTTCAATCTTTTTATAGAAAGGGTGTAGGGGGCGGTCAAGAGATTGAGACGGTGTGAACTGTTCTTCCTATTATAGTGTTGTTAGTAATTGCTTTTCCGTCTTTGCGACTTCTTTATATGATGGAGGAGAGTATTGATGCCGATTTAACAGTAAGGGTGATGGGGCATCAGTGATATTGAAGTTATGAGTTACCTGATATTGGGGTTGAAGAGTATGATTCTTATTTGATTAATTCTGGTTTTCGTTTATTAGAGGTAGATAAAAGTTTAGTTCTTCCTGTATCTTCTAACATTCGAGTTATTGTAAGATCTTCTGATGTTATTCATTCTTGAACTGTTCCTAGAGTGGGAGTAAGGGCGGATGCGGTCCCTGGTCGGTTAAATCAGATGAATTTATTTTTTAATCGAGTTGGGTGATATTCTGGGCAGTGTTCTGAGATTTGTGGAGCTAATCATAGTTTTATACCTATTTTTATTAAGGTAATAGGGTGGTCTGACTTTTTAGGTTGATATTAGTAAGGTGGCCGAGGTAGGTATTAATTTCTTAAATTAATTAGGAGGGGGGAAGTTTATAAATATTAATTTGTCAGATTAAAGAAGCTAGGATTCCGCAGATTAGCCCTTTAGTATGATATTACTCTTCTTTTTTAGGTATTGTTATTGTTATTTTGATAATTATGTACACAGAGTGAGAAGGAGGATTGAGTGTTGTTGACGATATGGCGGAGTGTGGTTTACCTAGTTTAAAGTGATAATGAGATTATTCTCTGTTTTTGATCCTGTAAGCTATTTTGGTCAAGTTAATTGAGTTGTTGTTTTATATTTTTTTATCTTTTTTTCTAATATGTTTTATTTGGGAGGGGTAGGGGCTTTATTTATAGGATTTATATTTTCTTCTGTTGATCGATTTTTTAGGGTATTAGGAGCGCCGCATGGTAGGGTGATTAGTACCGTTATAGTATTTGTTTTTGTATATATTATAATAGAGAATGTAGTGGGTTTATTTCCTTTTGTTTTTACTTGCACAGCGCACCCCCTTATTACTTTGGGGCTAGGGTTAGTAGGATGACTAATATGTTTTTTAATGGGTTGGTTTAAAAACTTTATATTTAGAGCAGCTCATCTTGTCCCTGCAGGGAGCCCCTTAGGATTGTCTTTTTTGCTTGTGTTGATTGAGAGTATTAGTCATTTGATTCGGCCACTCACTCTTTCTATTCGGTTAGCGGCTAATATAATAGCTGGGCATTTAATTATTGGACTTATTTCTAGAATTAGTAAAGTTAGATTTATTAGAGGTGTGCTATCTGTGTTTATGCAAACTGTTATACTAGTGTTGGAAAGTGGTGTTGCTGTTGTTCAAGGGTTAGTGTTTAGAATTTTATTAACTTTATATACTATTGAATATTATTAAGATATGCATATAGTTTTTCACCCGTTTCACCTAGTGAGCCTGTCTCCTTGACCTATTTTAGCAGGGCTAAATGGATTTATAGTAGTTAGTGGGATAGTTAATATGTTTTATTGTAATAAGATTAGATTACTTTTTATTGCGTTATTGTTGATAATTGTTGTGGCTTCTTTGTGGTGGCGCGATGTAGTTCGGGAAGGTACTTTTTTAGGGGACCATGGTGATGAAGTTGTTCAAGGATTAATAGCGGGAATACTATTGTTTATTGTTTCTGAAGTTTTTTTCTTTTTGTCTTTTTTTTGAGCTTTTTTTCATTCTAGATTAAGAGCAGCGGTGGGGTTGGGCTCGGTCTGGCCCCCAACTGGTATTATTAGTTTTGATCCGTTTCAAATCCCCTTATTAAATACTATTATTTTATTGAGTTCGGGGGTGAGAGTTACTTGGGCTCATCAAGCAATTTTATTTGGTAAATGATCTAGAGTAAAATACAGACTTATAGTTACTTGGATATTAGGGGTGTATTTTTTGTGTTTACAGGGGTTTGAGTATTTCACTTGTATGTTTGATATTAGAGATTCTGTATTTGGATCTGTATTTTTTATGGCTACCGGGTTTCATGGGTTTCATGTGGTTGTTGGGACATTGTTCTTAATTATTATATGAAGTCGTTCCCTAGGAGAGCATTTTTCTACTAACCATCATTTTGGGTTTGAAGCAGCTGCATGATATTGGCATTTTGTGGATGTAGTTTGGTTATTTTTATTTGTTGTAGTTTATTGATGAGGGGGTTTATAAAGAAGTTTATGACGTTTGATTTCCAATCAAGAGTAGCTATATTTTTTTGTTAAATGTTTTAATTATATCTGTTTTATCTTTAGTTGTATTATTACTTTTTAATGCTATTAGAGTTAAGATTAATGAGGATGATTATTTAGGTGTGTATGAGTGTGGGTTTGACTCTATTGTTGAGGCTCGGGCGTGATTTTCGTATCGGTTTTTTTTGTTAGGGGTTTTGTTTATTGTGTTTGATGTGGAAATTTCTTTATTATTATCAGTGCCTTATTGTGTGGGGGGAGGGATACTCATAGTTTTATTATGAGGGTTTATGTTTATTTTGTTGGGAGGAACTTTATATGAAATTGAGTGAGGGAGAATGGATTGGGTTTAGAAGAGGATATCTAAGGCTTAAACTTAGCGCATTTATCTGCCACGAGGACGGACCCCCCTCACCGACCTTGTGAAAGGACGGTGCCGGACTACTTTTGTAGCTATTTGATTGTAAATTTGTAAGGGAGCTGGGTAGCGTTTTCATTGTTAATGAGAAGAAAGAAGGGTGTAAATGATTAATTTGCAATTAATTTAAAGAGTATGATTAGTTTTGTAAGCAGCTGCTAACTGTTTTTTAGGTGTGGTTATGAGTCGTAAGATGCTTGATTTCGACTTAAGAGGAGGTGATTTATGGGTGGGTTCACGTCATTTTTTCATAATGAAGGAGGTCTATTTATTTTCAATAAATTGCTTTGTAGTTGAGCTATTAGGATATATTGTTATTGGTAATAAAATTGTGAATATGATTAGGAGCAGGGATGGGGTTTTTGATAGGGGTAGGGCGTATATTTTTATTGAGTTTGTTAAAATTAGTGAACTGTTTTCTTTTCATGAATTGTCTATATTAATTAGAGTGGATCCCGGGATTAAGGTTATTTTGGGAAGGGTGGATGTGCTGTTTATTATTCATATTGTAGAGGGGATTATTCTTATGGAGTTAGTGTTAATATTTAAGTATGGGGTGAGATTTGATACGGTTCAAGCAAGTAGTATCGTTATAATTGGAGTGATTTTTTGGGATAATGATATAGTTAGTGTTGAGCAGGGGTTTATTATTCATGACATAATAGATCCGGCCACTAAGGAGAGTGGGGTTATTACTGTTAAAGAAAGTTCTATGTCTTTTATTTGTGTTATATCATTATCAGGGGTCTTAGACGAGATTAGTGATACTCTGTTTATTGTGATACGTAGGTTGTAAATGGTGGTTAATGTAATTGAGATAATTATTATAGTTATTAATGGGTATCTTAGTGATTGAGGGCAGAGTGTTTCGATAATTGCGTCTTTTGAGTAAAATCCAGACATAAAGGGTAGTCCTGATAAGGCTATTCTTGTGATTCCAAGGCAGGACAAGGTTAAGGGGGAATTAGGAAGGCTAGATTTGATTGAGCGTGAATCTTGGTATGACGAAGAGTGAATTAGTTGTCCTACGCATATAAATATGGTTGCTTTAAATAGAGCGTGTGTAATTAGGTGAAATATTGCTAGTAATGGTATATTTAATCTAATAGCTGTTATTATAAATGCTACTTGTCTTAGGGTTGATAGAGCAATGATTTTTTTAAGGTCTATTTCTCATATTGCTGAAAGTCTGGCTGTGATTGAGGTTAATAGTGATATTATTAGTAAGGGTTTTATAATAGTTGTATGGATGTTGTCTGAGATTCGTACTATAAGGATAATTCCAGCTGTTACTAGAGTGGAGGAGTGAACTAGTGCTGATACGGGGGTAGGGGCTGCTATTGCGGCTGGGAGTCATGCTGTAAAGGGGAATTGGGCTCTTTTAGTTATTCTTGCTACAAGAAGTATAATTAATACCATAGTGGGGAAGCTTTTGTTTATTATTGTGTTTCATAGTCCAGAGAATGAAAGAGTGGATACTGATATAATAATTATAATATCTCCTACGCGATTAGTTAGAATCGTTAAAGTCCCTGCATTGTTTCTAGTAGAATTTTGGTAAAAGATGACCAAGATGTAGGACGTTAAACCTAGGCCGTCTCAGCCTATGATTAAGAATAGAATATTGTTTCTTGTGATTAGAAGTAATATTGAGGCCACGAATAGTGATAGGACGATTATGAATATTTTTATGTTTTTTGGGGGGATGTACTCTTTTCTGTATTTTATGATTATAAATGAGATTAATAACACTGTAGATATAAATAGCGAAGATTGCCAGGAGAGGGATATTTCTAGAGATATTGGGTATGGAGTACAAAAGGATAATGATAGAGATATAAAGATGTTTTGTGAATATAGGAATAATGATATGCTAATGATTAGTGAAGCAATTAAAATTATTGTGTTTATAGGATAATTATAGTTCCACAAACTATTGTTATTATTTAACTAATAGGTAATATTATAATATTAGGGTTTATTAATAGTATGACTAGCGGTAGTAGGTGCAAGGTTATTGTTAAAGATGGTGCTAGTGATATAATAGGGGTTTTGGTGTTGGTGGATGGAGAGCCGTGGTTGACTTGGGAATATAGGTTAATAGAAAATGACGTTATTAATATACCAGCCATGAGTAATGGGATTAAAGAATAAAGTGACCAGTAGGCAGCTCTTGTAATTGCTATAGTTTCTCTAATTAATCTAATAAAGGGGGGAGTACCTATATTGGCTGCTATTGTTAGGAATCATCATATTGATATATTAGGGTTGATATTGGTTATACCTTTAAATAGATGGATATTTCGTGAATGGAGGGGGAGGTAGGTGTGAGTAGCTAGGAAGAATATGGCGGAGGATGAAAATGCGTGGCTTACTGTTATTAGTATTGTCGTGTTTGGGCCTGAGTTTGATAGTGAAAATAATCTGATAAGGATGAGGGCTATGTGGGCTACTGAAGAGTAGGCGATTATAGCTTTTAGGTCTTTTTGTCGGTTACACGTGATACATGTAATTATGCAGCCTATTAGGGAAATTCTTATTATTAATGGGGATATGTTTTTATTGAATAATTTTATTAATGGGAGTATTCGTATCAGGCCATACGATCCTAGTTTTAGTAAGATCGCAGCAAGTACTATTGACCCCTCCATGGGAGCTTCTACGTGAGCTTTTGGTAGTCACAGGTGAAATGTGAATATTGGGAGTTTAACTAGGAATGCTAGGATTAGAAAAAGTGGTATGTTTATAGATAAGGATGTTTTTTGGATTAGGATTATATTTGTTAAGGGGAATGAGGCTATAATGGCTAGAAGTAGTGGGATGGATGCGAAAATAGTATATATTAATAGGAATAATCTGGCTTTGTTTCGTTCTGGTTGGTTCCCTGATTTTATAATTAATAAGAAGGTTGGAATGATGGATAATTCAAATATTACATAAAATGAGATTATAGAGGTTATTATAAATGCGGTGATTAGGGAGGCGTTAATTAGTGAGATTATTTTTATTGTTGAAGGAGATGAAGAAGCAAGAGTAATTAAAAGTGTTGTTATTATAGTTAATATGATTAGAAGTGAGGATAGGTTGTCGTTTGACAGTAAAAGAGAGTATATGGAAGGTTGTATTAGTCATACTAGTGTTCATATGATAGATAGTGATAAGCATGTAATTATTAGTTTTTTAGTGTTGAATGTTATTAGTGTAACTAAGATTATAGGCATTAATTAATTAAAGGAAGAGATAGAGATGATATATGGGTTCGTGCTATATTAACTAGTATTCTTAGCCCTATTCTTGCTAGTATGACGGATATTGCTAAGAATAAAATTAGGATAAATGATGAATTATTGGGAGAGGAGTTTATGATTATGAGTATTGAGCATAAAAGTAATAGTTCTAGTCTTATTAATATTATTAAGATATGATTTCGTCATCAGAGTATTCTTAGTATGCTTATTAAGATAAGTGTTTTTATGGGAGAATTTTCACGTCCAAGGTGAATATTTTGTTAAATTATTAAGTAATGATAGCGGTTATTTTTTTGTGTGGTGCTATAGTGTTCATTAATCATCCAATAATTATGGTAGGTGGTTTAATTGTTTTTACTGTTTGGATAAGTTTTATTAGTTATATAAGATTACTTACTTTTTGGTATGGTAATTTAATTATATTAGTTATCTTGAGCGGAGTATTAGTTGTTTTTACTTATATGGCTAGTTTAAGTCCAAATGAGGGATTTTTTTTAGATTATTGGGGATTGGCTGTGTTTATGGTGTTAGTGGGTGCGGCGGGGTTGGGGTTAGAGGGGAGAGAGGATATGAGTCTTGTTTCTATCAAGTTGTGGGTTAGAGTAGATGGGAGAATGAATTTATTTGCTGTGGTTTTATTATTTTTGGCTATGCTAGTTGTGGTTTGGGTTGGTTCTTATTGGAGGGGGCCTATTCATGTTTAATTTATGCGTCAAGTTGTTCGTAAGAGAGAATTAGGTTTTATTAATGGAATACTAGTAGATCTTCCGTCCCCTAGAAGTTTGACTTATATATGGGGGTTTGGTTCGTTATTGGGATTGTTTTTAACTGTTCAGCTATTGACTGGTTTATTTTTATCTATACATTATGTTAGATTTATTGATGAGTCTTTTAGAAGTGTAGTTCATATTATACGGGATGTTAATGGGGGTTGAATAATACGGGTAATTCATTCTAATGGGGCTAGATGTATATTCATAATAATGTATATTCATATCGGTCGTGGGTTGTATTATAGCTCATATTTTAAGCGTAATACTTGAATAAGTGGAGTTAGAATCTTGCTTTTGTGTATGGGGACTGCTTTTTTAGGGTATGTTTTACCATGGGGTCAAATGTCTTTTTGAGCGGCTACGGTTATTACTAATCTATTATCAGCGGTTCCTTATCTTGGGGTTACTCTTGTTGAGTGAATTTGGGGAGGCTTTTCTGTAGGGGATCCTACGCTGGTTCGGTTTTTTTCTTTTCATTTCTTGTTTCCGTTTGTTATAGTTGTGTTTGTGGTTCTTCATCTTATTTTTCTTCATGATTCTGGGTCAGGCAATTTTTTAGGGCTTAGTGGTGATGTAGATAGGGTAGTTTTTCATCCTTATTTTATTTATAAAGATTTAGTGGGGTTTATGGTTGGTTTGGGGTTGTTGATAGTTATTTCTTTGTGGATGCCGTATGTGTTTATAGATGTTGAGAATTTTATTCCTGCTAATCCTATAGTTACCCCTATTCATATTCAACCTGAGTGATATTTCTTGTTTGCTTATGCTATTTTACGTTCGGTGCCTAGTAAGATTGGGGGGGTGGTGGCTTTAGTTATGTCTGTAGTAATTTTATACATGCTTCCTTTTTTTTCTTTGGCGGGTTATGGGTCTCGTTCTTTGTATTTTGGTGGGGAGGTTTTATTTTGAATATTATGTGTAGTGTGATTTATGCTGACTTGATGTGGTGCTTGTGTAGTGGAGGAACCATTTGTGATTTATAGACAGGTATTGAGAATTATATACTTTTTTTTAATGATTATTGTGGGGAATTTTGGGGGATTGATTAAGTAGATTCTAACAATGGATGTTTTGAAAGCGTCCTTTAAGGTAATCTTTGGGCTGTGGTTGTTTAGTTTAGGTAAAACAGGGGTCTTGTAAATCCTTGACGACTAGAGTATAGCCGCTGTAAATATGGGTGTGATAACTAGTAGGGTGAAGGGTAGGAATATTTTTCAGTTTAAGTTTATTAGTATATCATACCGAAATCGGGGTAGTGTTGCACGCAATCACAGGAAAATTAGGGCTATAATGGGAGGTATAATAAATAAAGGGCAAAATAGAATTGAAGTTAATAAAGATATAAGGATGATTCTGGCATATTCAGCCAAGAAGATAAGAGCGAAATGCCCTCCGGAGTATTCTACGTTGAATCCAGATACTAGTTCAGATTCTCCTTCAGCGAAGTCGAAAGGGGTTCGGTTAACCTCTGCAGAGCATGAAATAATTCATACGATAAACAGGGGGATTATCCCTATAATGAATCATAATATAGATTGATGGTGTTTTATTAGTGTAGTGTTAAATGAGTGTGCTATGAGTATAATGTTAAGCGTTAATAGGAAGAAGCTAATTTCGTATGAGATTATTTGAGCTACGGTTCGGATTGCTCCTATGTGTCTATATTTTGAATTGGAGGATCACCCAATAGATAATAATACGTATACTATTATTCTGGATACTACCAAGAATAAAATTATGTTGAAGTTATTATCTAATAGGGGGTATATGGACAGTGGGATGATTGGGAAGATAATAAGTCTTGTTAATAGGGCTAATATGGGGGTGTAAAATGATAGGTCTATATTTCTTGATTCTATATTTTGTTGAGATTTAGTTAAGAGTTTTATCGCATCAGCGATTGGTTGTAATACTCCTAGTATTGAGACTTTATTGGGACCTTTTCGGATTTGTGAATATCTTAAGAACTTGCGCTCTAGGATAGTGAAGAAGGCTACTGCGATTAATATACTGACAGCTACTAGTAAGATAGATAGTAGTATAATTAGTGGGTTGATTAAATTCTAAGTTTAATGCGATTTTCCGCCAATAAAGAAATTTTATTATTAATCAAGGTCCTTTCGTACTATTGATTAATATGAAGCAGATAGAAACCGATCTGGCTTGCACCGATCTGAACTCAAATCATGTAATTTTTTAATAGTCGAACAGACTACCTTATAGGGTTGTTGCACCCGTATAGCGGAATTAATTCAACATCGAGGTCGTAATCTTCTTTTTAGATCAGAGCTCTTAAAAGAAATAACGCTGTTATCCCTGCAGTAACTAGTCTTGTTTTTATTTTAAAGTTATGTTTAAGTTATGAATAAATATTTATTATTTTGTTTCCCCAACTAAATGTTAAGTTTGTCAGGGTCTTGTCGTCCCGCTTTGGTTAAAAGAGTTTTTACTTTTTACTTAAGTTTATTTGGTTAAAAGAGACAGGATCCTAATGTATAACCCTTCATGCGATCTCCTAATTAAGAAGCAAGTTATTATGCTACCTTAGCACAGTAATACTGCGGCTATTTATTCTTGTCATTGAGCAGGCTTTACTTTAAATTACTTCTTAAAGAAATGTTTTTGGTAAACAGTCATTTGAAGCTGTAGTTCCTTTTAAAAGAGTTAATATTATTACTAATAGTTTCATTGGTTGTTGTTATATAAGGGGGATTTCATTTTAAGTAAGTTGATTGGTGGGTGAATTAGTTTTTAAACTGTAGATACTTTTAGTCTTTTTTGTTTGATTTGTATTTTAGTGCTTATTTGTATCTTAATTTGTGAGGTACGGTAGTTGAAGATTATTCTTTAAGTATGAAAAACTAGATATTACTGTACTCGGTTAGCGTTTCACTTCTAAAAGCGTATTTTTATACGTTATAACGGTTTTAATATAGGCTTTTAGATCTTACAGTTTCGAGAGCTTTTAAGATATTAAATATTGTTTGAAATTCCCTGATACGAAAGGTAGGTTGTTCTTGTTAATTTAGCTATGTCCTTTTCAGTAATATTATTAATGTGTTATTAATAGTAAGAATAAGGGGGGGTTGTGAGACTTAAATTTATTGAGATCTACTCAGTGTAAGTGAGTTGCTAGTAAGCTTTTAGAGTCACATGAGGCTTTTTCCAAAACCCCAACTTTGTTACGACTTACCTCTTTAGTTATGGAGAGGACGACGGGCGATATGTGCATCTTTAATATTTAGTTCGGTATTAATTTTTAATTATTACGTACAAATAAATTCTTTTTCATACTTGAATGTTAATGTGTAATTCTTAAATTGTTTTTAATGTAACTTACTTTTTCTTAATTATTGGCTACACCTTGACCTGATTTTGGATATAGGGATTTTAAGGGTTGTATGTAGTACTAAATTCTAAACGGCGGTATATAGGCTGAATATAAATTAAGTCAAAATTATCGGGTATTTACGATTATAAAGCGAGTTTCTCTAAGTTGTAAAGACCGCCAATACATGTTGGTTTATTACACTACCTATGGGATTAATAATAATAGGGTATCTAATCCTAGTTTCTTTTATTATGTTATAAGATTTATATTATTGAAGTTCGTTTTGGGTTTAATTTTACCTGATTATGATTGAATGGGTTGTATTATGAGTATCTTTTATTAGGGTTGGGTTGTTCTCTTTGTATAACCGCGGTTGCTGGCACTAGTTTTACCGGAACTATATGAATAGCTTAGATTATGTTATATTTATAAATGTTAAATGGTCTTTGTGGTAGTTAGATCTAAAACTTTCGAACACCCACGTAAAAACCATGATGATTTAATACATTAATTATGTGCCTGATTAAAGGGTTAATTTGATATATTAAATAATGGCAGGATATTTCCTCTTTTAAAATCAAATTTTAAGGTGCTATTTACACTATGTTTGAGGTGGATTATTTGGTTAAAAAATGACTAAGGGAATGCTTAAGGTGACGTGATTTTTTAAATGTAGAAAAGTTTTACATACTTATTATGGGGCCGGGGCCCCAGGCGCTGATAGCTAAAAGTAATGCTATTATTATGTAAGCGAATAACAAACCTTTTCAGAGCATTTTTTCAGGTTGTATATGGACATCCACCCGCCCGCGTCCTAGGCCGCTCGGACTGGATGTATTTCCTTCTAAAACCAGATAAGGTGCTATTTACACTATGTTTGAGGTGGATTATTTGGTTAAAAAATGACTAAGGGAATGCTTAAGGTGACGTGATTTTTTAAATGTAGAAAAGTTTTACATACTTATTATGGGGCCGGGGCCCCAGGCGCTGATAGCTAAAAGTAATGCTATTATTATGTAAGCGAATAACAAACCTTTTCAGAGCATTTTTTCAGGTTGTATATGGACATCCACCCGCCCGCGTCCTAGGCCGCTCGGACTGGATGTACCCGAATAAAATCGCACTTAGGTGCATATATGCGAAAGTTCCAATAAGGAAAACTCGTCAGAGGAGCTCTTTCTTTAAACTTTCCACATATGTAAATTTTAACTAAATCTTATATATATTTGGGTGTATATAGGTTTCGATATTATGTGATGTCTCCCGACCCCCAGTCAAATGGGTCGGGGGGACATCACAGTAAAAAAAAAAAAAGATGTATGTTAATAAGGTATGTTTGTAGTGTCGGTTGTTTTTTAATGATTGTGTGGTCTCTCCTACCATAAGGGAGAGGGAGAGACCCACCACATTTAATCAATAGTTAGATTAGCTAAATCTCATAGGACTTTATAGGTAAAATTATAAGGATATCACTATGAGTATGTAAAGATTTACATAGGTAGTAATATGTATATAGATTTTATAAATCTCATAGGACTTTATAGGTAAAATTATAAGGATATCACTATGAGTATGTAAAGATTTACATAGGTAGTAATATGTATATAGATTTTATAAATCTCATAGGACTTTATAGGTAAAATTATAAGGATATCACTATGAGTATGTAAAGATTTACATAGGTAGCGATGTGATCAGCTAATTAAGCTAATGAGTTCATACCTCATAAATGGAATAGTGATATCTCCTTCTATTTTGATATATATCTTTGTGTATCTGAGTGGGTTTATTATGTTTTTTCACTTTAATGAGTGATTTATTCTTTGGGTTAGAATGGAGCTCGTGATATATGGATTTTTGGTTTTATCTTTTAACCCCAATAATTTAGAGGTGGAGGAGTCTTGTTACAAATACTTTTTTGTGCAAAGTTTGGGTTCGGGGGCTTTGTTAGGATTAATATATTTAGGTGTACACGATGTCGTAATAGAAATTATTTTGTTTTATAAGATTGGATTAGGCCCTTTTTATTATTGATATTTATCTGTGATGGGGGGTTTAGGCTGGGTAAGTTGTTTTGTTCTTATAACTATTCAAAAGCTTATTCCTATAGTGATATTGCGCGAGATAGATTTTTTTGTAGGGTGGATTTTTATTGTTGTTAGACTTGTTATTGGTTTACTAGGTTCTCTAGGTCAGGTTATCCTAAAAGATCTTTTAGTATACTCTTCTTTACACTATATAGGTTGAATTCTATTGATAGAAATAATAGAGGGTGAATTTTGAATGATTTACTTTTTTATATATTCTTTTATACTTGGTTATGTGGTAGTTTCATTTTCTCGGAGTGGCTGTTTTATGGTAGGGGAAGTTGGGAATAAGCATATAATTCCTGTAGTGTTTTCTCTATTTGTTTTGGGTGGGGTGCCTCCTTTTTTAGGTTTTGTACTTAAGTGAGTGGGGTTTGTTTATCTTTTAAGGTTGGACATAATGATAGTGGTAATGCTGGTAGTATTTTCTGTTATTATGTGTTATGTATATTTTCGGGTGCGGATTAACATAGTTTTAGTTTCTGGGGGGTTGGGGAGGATTGGAGTGGTGGACGGTGCGAGATATTATGTTTTCTCGAGTGTTGTGAGAGGGTGAATTCTGTATTTATGGGGGAGTGTATAAAGAGGGGTAGGATATCTAGTCTAATAACCTTCAAAGTTATAGGTGTATAAGAATTTACAGTTCTTTATCTCGATGATTGATAGGGAGGAGGTTTGAATTTGCAATTCAATGTGTTGTAACTTT